TTTTATCGGGATGAGTGTTCTATATCGATAAAATATTCATTTTAAAACCATCTCTATATTAACATAGTGGTAGAAAGAGTACCATGTTGCGTCTAGACTTCAAACGGTTTGCTTTAACCATCTTAACAGCCCCACATTATTGGTTGCTAGAGAATCAAAGTGGATTTACCAATTAATCACGAAATGCTGTGGTTCTTGCATATAATTTCTTAAGAAAAGTAATTCGCGAGATCATGCACCTTTCTTTCCTAGTTATAATGGAAAAAGGTACAGCTGATTGGATCCAGCCTATTCTTGAAATAAACAACTCACACACACTCCCTTTCCAAAAAAGATCAATACACCAATCACTACACTTAGATTTATTGGATTTGTTGCTAAAATATCGGTATTCAATCCGAAACTCCCGGCAGATGGCCAGTAGCCCAAAGAAACGAAAGAATCGGTTACATTTTTCATATAATCTCCTCTTATAGATAGACTCAAAAATTAGATAGACTCAAAAATTAGATAGACTCAAAAATTGACAAGAGTTCTTTTTCTATCGCCTTGCCCCCCTTTTTTATTCTTTTTTGAAATTCGAGTCAAAAAATCTTCGAGTTATAAAGTATGAACTAATGCTTGATTGTTGTAACACCTCATAAAAAGAATTTCCCTTGGACTACGAACGGGAAGGATGAAAGCGAGTCGGTATACTAATTCCTCATCTTCAAATCAGCCCTTCCCGTAAGTTATTTTCTCAACCAATACCGATAAGGATAAGATTAAACAAAAGGATTCGCAAATAAAAGTGCTAGTGCTACAACCAACCCATAAATAGTTAAAGCTTCCATAAAAGCTAAACTAAGCAATAGAGTACCTCGTATTTTTCCCTCTGCCTCGGGCTGTCTCGCGATACCCTCTACGGCTTGACCCGCAGCAGTCCCTTGACCAACTCCAGGTCCAATAGAAGCAAGCCCTACAGCCAATCCAGCAGCAATAACGGAAGCAGCAGAAATCAGTGGATTCATGATAAATTCCTCGTACCAATAAAAAGAAATGGTTAATGATACAATCAACCAATGAATTAAATTAGGACTTAATTTCGATAGGATTCATCCAGTCGAAGTAACTAAGAACTTCGAATTTAAGGAATTTAAGTAAGAATACTATTGAATCATCAGAACTACTTCGATATATCTTTTTCGTTTCTATCCACAGAGTTTTTGTGAATCGATAGAACTCTAGTTTTTCCATTTCTTGGTTCCGAACTGTTATTTCAATTCTTACGTTTTTTCTTGATTTCATCTCTTTTTTTCAACCAATTCACAGCCACAAGGATATTAAAGGACTTCTATTGGACCCCAACACACAGTGTTGGGGCAAATGAAATATTTCTTTAGTTCATATATAACTAGCAATATCTAATATCACATATACATGTCTTTCTTCCAGAACGTAAACCATTAGATTCAACCGGATTTGAGAATCAATCCATTAATCCCATTTTTGAAAATTCTTTTTTCCCTTCCGTTTTGTTTATCATTATGCCAACGGAATACAATCTAAATGAGTAAATGAAATTGATTAGCGCCGATTTTATTGTAGAGAAATAGATTATTTGATTGATCTAAGTTCATGCAATTTATTATTTTTAAATATTTTCTTTTGGTCAATTGTTGAATAAAATCAACTGTAACATTGTAAAGTAGAATCCTTTCTCCTGTTTTTTATTTAATCACACGCCGTAAACATATATCTTATTCAAATTATGATTTGAATAAGAAGGTTGACTGACCAATAGAATAGAAACTCAATATTCGTCGAAGAAAGGTAGGATATTAAGTGGACGAAAGGATAATTTTAGGAAAAAGATCTTTTAGATCTCTTTCCCTTTTTTTTACAACTCTCTAATATCCTAATTTTTTGTTCCTATTTCTTTCTATCGTATATAGAGTCTTGTATATTTCTATTCTTTAAGTAAATCATCTTGAGCCACATATGCATTGCTTTGCACTAAGCGAAAAAAACTATTTCAATGATGGCCCTCCATAGATTCACCTATATAAGCCGCGGCTAAAGTTGCAAAAATAAGAGCTTGAATACCACTCGTAAATAATCCAAGGAACATGACAGGGATAGGAACCACTAAAGGTACTAAAGAAACAAGAACAACAACTACTAATTCATCCGCTAAGATATTCCCGAAAAGTCGAAAACTAAGGGATAACGGCTTTGTGAAATCTTCTAAGATGTTAATGGGTAAAAGAATTGGGGTTGGTTGAATATATTTCCCAAAATAACTTAATCCCTTTTTGCTAAGACCTGCATAGAAATATGCCACTGACGTGAGTAAAGCCAAAGCAACAGTAGTATTTATATCATTCGTAGGTGCGGCTAACTCTCCATGAGGTAATTCTATGATTTTCCAGGGTAAAAGGGCTCCTGACCAATTAGAAACAAAAATAAATAAAAACATAGTTCCAATAAAAGGAACCCAGGGACCATATTCTTCTCCAATTTGAGTTTGACTCACATCTCGAATGAATTCAAGAACATATTCGAAGAAATTCTGACCCCCAGTCGGAATGGTTTGTGGGTTCCGAACAGCTATAGTAACTGAACCTAATAAGATGGCAATTACAACCCAAGAAGTAATAAGTACTTGGCCGTGTACTTGAAAACCCCCTATTTGCCAATAGAAATGTTGGCCTACTTCCACACCGGATATATCATATAACCCCTTTAGTGGGTTGATGGAACATGATAGTACATTCATATTGCCCTCTGAAAAAAATCGAACTTTAAAAAAAAATTATTTTGATTCAACCATCTCTTTGTCTACTTGAAATCGGATATTTTGAATACCAACTCCTATTTTTAATACTAACTAATCACATAATATCCCCAGTTATTTTTATCTATTTTAAAAAATTCATAAATAATAACCGATTCCATAAATCTATCCGATTTTCGAAGGAAAAGTTATTTAGCTTATTATTAATCAAGGATTTCTTATATAGCTAGAACGGCCCTCACTAATTGCGAATACTAATTTATTAAGAATTAAGCGGATTGAAGATATAGCGTCATCGTTCGCTGGAATCGAAATATCTGAAAGATCAGGGTCACAATTTGTATCGATTAAACAAATTGTTGGAATTCCCAAAGTGATACACTCTCGCAGGGCCGTAGATTCTTCATGCTGATCAATGATGATTACAATATCGGGTAACCCTGTCATATATTTAATCCCGCCCAGATATGTTTGTAGGCGAGATAATTGTCTTTTCACCACAGCCGCATCTCTTTTCGGAAGACGATCGAGTCTTCCCGTTTTTTGTTCCATTCTCAAGTCCCTGAACTTATGAAGTCTCGTTTCTGTAGTAGACCAATTCGTTAACATCCCGCCGAGCCATTTTTTATTAACACAATGACACCGGGCTTTTATTGCAGCCCATGCTACTGAATCAGCTGCTTTATTTTTGGTACCAACAATCAAGAACTGCTTTCCCTTACTTGCTGCATCAAAAACCAAATCGCACGCTTCGGATAGAAAACGAGCAGTTTTGGTAAGATTTGTAATATGAATACCTTTACGCTTTGCAGAGATATAAGGTGCCATTTTAGGATTCCATTTCCTAGTACCATGGCCAAAATGAACTCCTGCCTCCAGCATCTCTTCCAAGTTGATGTTCCAATATCTTCTTCTCATTTCTCCCCACACCCCCCCTTTTTTTTTTCAAAAAAAAGAGACGAGAAACCTCAAACTGAAATAAATAATTGTTCCGATGGAACCTTCTCTTCTACCGTAGATTGGCCGTAGATAGACGAATAAGCCATTAGTCTTTTCTATTGCCTTACTATTCAAATCAAATGACTGCACCAAATACATATCCAAATAGTCAAAAAGATGAATCGGCTTTTAACTTTTAGGAATCATTAAATCCTATAAATGATTGTTCTGGTCTATCATGGAAATTCTTTGAAAACAAAGAATCAAATAATTTTCTGTGGTGAAACAAAATATCTCTCATTTCCCCCTCGAATAGATTGTTTTTTTTTGTTTCCATTTCCAATAGGCTCTTGTTGTGTTGTTTTGAGGAGGGCACCAATCCTTTCAATCCTGTACCAACGGGTATCATACCCCCCAAAACAACGTTCTCTTTCAGGCCTTTCAACCAATCGATTCGACCCCGGAGAGCTGCTTTTGATAAAACTCGAGCAGTTTCTTGAAAACTTGCTTCAGATATAAAACTTTGAGTATTGAGAGACGCTCTTGTTATTCCCAATAAGAGGGCTCGGTAACAAACCGCTTCTTCCAACGCGCGTCCCATTCGTTCCGCCCGTAACAATCCAATTAGTTCTCCCGGTAAAAAAACATTAGACATTCCATCTTCTGAAACCAATACCTTTGATGTTATTTGACGTACAATAATTTCTATATGCCTATTATGAATCTGCACTCCTTGGGATCGATAAACCTTTTGGATCTTATTAACCAAAGAGATACGACTTTGCACTATAGTTAGCTCAGCACCAATCAAGAATGCCCACGGCATTCCAAGAATTCTTGTTATACGTTCGTTCCAACCCTCAACCCTCTTTTCTAGATTCATCGATATTGAATCAATCGAACGCACTTCTAACACCTGTTCTACTTTTGGGAGCCCCTGGGTTATATCACCAGATCTCGATTTTTCATATATAAATGTAATTAAAGTATCTCCTTCGTACAGGATTTCCCCATAGTGGCCATGAACAGTTGCTCCTGGAGTGGCCAAATAAGGCTTAGCTGATCGTATTACTACAGAGTCAACTTGAACAAGTATAACTTGACCCGATTTTAATTTTAGATGTGGTGCGTTTTTGAATATATATATATTTTCACAAATAAACTGTCCAAGACTCATTATTGTAGATTTTTCTTGACAATAATTGGGGTGGAGAAAATACGAATTCAAATTGAAAATAATGTTACTGCACGGACGGAGGTTATACATTTTTTCATTTTCATCGAT